ATAGTAGGGCGGCGCCCAATACACCAGCAACTCCCATCATATGAAATGGGTTTAATGTCCAATTATGAAACCCTTGGAAAAATAGAATGAATCGAAATATAGCTGCTACGCCAAAACTAGGCGCAAAGAACCAACCAGACTGACCTAGTGGATAAATCAGGAATACAGAAACAAAAACAGCAATTGGACCGGAGAATGCGATTGCATTATAAGGGCGCAATTGAACAGATCGAGCAAGTTCAAATTGACGTAACATAAAACCTATTAATCCGAAAGCACCGTGAAGAGCAACAAAAGTCCACAGACCACCCAATTGACACCAACGAGTAAAATCTCCCTGTGCTTCAGGACCCCATAGTAACAACAAAGAGTGTGCTAAACTATTAGCAGGAGTAGAGACTGCCGCAGTTAAGAAGTTACAACCTTCCAAATAGGAACTTGCCAATCCATGAGTATACCATGAAGTTACAAAGGTGGTACCTGTGAACCAACCCCCCACGGCAAAATAGGCGCAAGGAAAGAGCAATAGACCGGACCAACCCACAAAAACAAAACGGTCCCTCCGTAACCAGTCATCCATAATATCAAATAAATCATTTTCATCTTTGGTAAATTTACCAAGAGCTATAGTCATAGTGATCCTCCTATTCAACTACTTCAACCATTTCCGAACACCCCCTAGCATTTTCAGGGATGGAACCTTCGAGGATTTTTTCATTTTATATATGATATGATTTCTCGAAGACTGTCCCTTCTTTTCTACATGGGTTTCGAATAGAAAAATACTTTTTTTGTCGATTGATATTTAATCTAGGTCAAATCCATTAACTTAATTTGGTTATTCCTTTCTATTCTAATAAATTCCGTAAGTCATGAAGTCATGACGCGGGAATTGTCTTATGACTCGTAAATCCGATAAATAAATTTTTTAAAGAACTATTCCAGAAACAAATGAAATGATCGCTTTTATCACTTTTGTTACCAGCAGATCCCCAGACATACTACTCTCCTTTTATCAAATAATATTATTCTTGAATCTTGTTCGTGAAATAAAAAAAAAAGTTTTCTATATTCTTCTAATTTGTATGTCTAGGAAACTACTATAGGATCATATTTTTACTTTCTATTTTACTTTAATTTCTTTTATTGTCTTCTTTAGTTGTATTTTTCTTTCGTTCACATTAAAAAAATTACAAAGTATACCTTTTTTGCAGATCGAGGTAAGAAATTCGAATATTTTTTTACCTATCTATCAGATTTTTTAATATTGTATGGAGTTTTATTAAAAATAATAGATTCTAAGTGAAAGTTTCGTCCATTAATTGCTTTAAAAATCTAGTATGCATAGATATGAAAATTAAATATTTGATACTCGAAGTCATGATTTGATGGATTTTTCTATTTTTTTTATAGATATCTCATATCTTAAAGAAATAATAGAAATGTAATTTGATCTTTTCTTGTATTCGGAAAAAATATATTTTTAAAGTAAAATGAATTATATGTAAAATGACTTATATGTTGGAACTTAGAATAAACCCTTCTGCGTGGCGAAGAGGAGTATCAATTTATTCCTAGGAACAATAAGATTTAATCCGAAATATTGACAGATTCTTGCGGAGTCCGAACTAAAGAGATATTAAAAACAAAAAAGATCCACTGTTCGAATTTCATTTCTATCCAATTTGAATATCAGAATAGTGGATATAGTTATGATTCAATAGGTTAGGTCCACTTACTTTTTTTAGAATCTTTCCCATTTTTTGATTGGAATAATAGAAAATAGGATAGAAATATCTTACAATTAAAGGAAATATCACAAAATATATATATAAAAGAATACTCTTTCACTTTCTAACTAGAATGAGTTTACTCTATTCGAATTCATTCGAATGATAACAATAATTTAATTTTAATAGAATAAAAACTCGATTTTTTAATGAAATTCAACTATTCCTTAGTTTTGTTTTTTTTTTACAAAGAGAAATTTCTTACAAATATCAAGAATATCTCTATTCTTCCTTCAAATCGGAATACTACTGTTGTCATTTTTTGACAAAAAAGCCCCTTATCGGATTTGAACCGATGACTTACGCCTTACCATGGCGTTACTCTACCACTGAGTTAAAGGGGCTCCATTTGAGTCAATTCCCGAATAAGGAACCATCCAATATCGATATGAGTTTAGTACATCTATTTGTTACTGCATATACTCAAATTAGATATATAGAATAGATCTATTTTTTGTACATAGCAACTTTTTAACGAACAATAAATTGGATTTACCTAGTGAGTATAGTTAAAAAAATGATTTTTTGATATTGGATTTGATAAATATCAATGGAATGGATTTTTTCAAAACCGATTCGAATTGAAATCATCTTCATCATAACACAAAATTCATTTCATTGATACATGTACCCACTAATTCAATCTTCTTAATACTGAATGAAGGTGAAAGAAATGAGGTGTTAATGCCGCGCCTGTTCCAGAAAATAAATCATTCCCTGAAAGGATTCTCTCTTTCTTTTGTTTTCTTTCGCATTATTTTTTTATAGATTGGTGATTGGAATGAACAATTTCGAAATCGAAATGATATTTTAAGGAATTCTGAAAGATCCTTCTGATCGAATCATATCATTCCATTATATTGACAATTTCAAAAAACTGTTCATACTATGTATGAACATAGTAGAATGGAGGTCGAGCAAGTATGCCCCCATCGTCTAGTGGTTTAGGACATCTCTCTTTCAAGGAGGCAACGGGGATTCGACTTCCCCTGGGGGTAGGGTACTACAAAAGGAAATTGATCAGGGATTATCAATAAAGACTAAAATGGATTCTTCCTGGGTCGATGCCCGAGCGGTTAATGGGGACGGACTGTAAATTCGTTGGCAATATGTCTACGCTGGTTCAAATCCAGCTCGGCCCAAAAATTTGCTGATCCACCATGAAATGATATAACCCATTTGGTGTTCTCTGAAAATCACCAATGGGCTCCCATACAGAAGAATAAAATCTCGAGTGCTATTTCTTTTTTCCATATTACATATTTTTTCCACAAATTCGGATTTTGAAAAATTCCTATCGGGATTTAAAAGTATAAAGTCTTAGGAAAGGATTAAAGTAAAAAAAGAGTCTTTTTTGTTTCCTTGATTCATTGATTTTTCAATCAAGTTAGCAATAAGGAACGGATTGCGAATAATCCGTGTCGATCTCGCTAAAGTGCAGACCCATAAAAATATCAATATATTAAGTAAAATAGCAATATATAAGTCTGCCTCTTTCAGTTACAGTACAGGGGTTCGTTCGAATCTAAAATAGAAAAACAAAGGGTTTGAATGAAATAGTAAGAATATGTATGCTATACAACTTTTTCCCTGGGATTGTAGTTCAATTGGTCAGAGCACCGCCCTGTCAAGGCGGAAGCTGCGGGTTCGAGTCCCGTCAGTCCCGATGGATACAAATCCAAAAAATATCAATTGATTTCGTATGTGAAAGGGAATAAAAAATAAAAAAATCTCATTTCTAACAGGGATTCCTTTTTTCTTTTTTAGTTTAAGGTAAAGGTTCGGACGAAGAAAGAAAAAGGAATTTTTCATTGCATCAGAAAGTAATTTGTTTTTATTTGGTATGGAGTATGGATAAAAGATCTTCCTATGTTATACTATTTAATTCTCGACGATGAATTGATTTGATAGCTGAGATATTGTTATTCTTGATATTGATCCGATTTTATATCATCGAGATAAAATTTATACCACTGAATTTACTGACGAAAGATTTTTCATTTCTATGGGATTAAATCCCGAAGTATTTATTAGAAATAAAAGAGAAAGAAAACATAGAGATTATGGAAGTCAATATTCTCGCATTTATAGCTACTGCACTCTTCATTCTAGTTCCTACTGCCTTTTTACTTATAATTTACGTAAAAACGGTAAGTCAAAGTGACTAATTTGAATTAAATAATTAAACATGACTTCTGATTTCTTATCAATGCGATGACAATGATTGAATAAAGAAAAAAGGGTTTCCATTTCGGGTCTTTCTTTTAAATAAAATGATCAGACTACAATCAGCAGAATTCTATGAAATCCATATAGTATAGTAGAAAGAAATCAAATCTATTTCTTTCTACTATACTATCTATTACGGTATGGTAAAAATGGAATGTTTTACTTAAAAAAAAAGAAGTTTAATATGGATGGACTAATTTAAATATTTCTTTTCATATGGGTATATCTATAGATATCTATGGAATGTCAATTCCATAGTGTCCACATTTTTTCTTTGTTTGATCTAATCTATTATATTTGTATTGGTTCCAATCAATCTGAAATAATCAAAAATACATTTTTATTCTTATTATTTTCATTTTTTGATTTCTTTCACATTCTTTTCATAATCCCGATAAATAAAAAAATAATAATAATAATCTTTTTTAGAAAAGATTGGTGGTAACCGGTTCATCAAAATATAAATCTTAAAAAGAATTAAGTTTGGAGTAGTAATCCGTTTATCTGTATTCCCGGGACGATAAGATGGGAACAATTCAAATATTTGTTTGATTTAAAGAGTATTTTTTTTTCAATATTATATTACACCACTGGAATACAATAGAGTTTCAAAATGAAGTATCGAATTGCATTTCATTAATTAGTATTAATAAAATAACAAAATTCAATAGTTAAAAAATGGAAGAACTTAGCTATAAAATAATTGAGACATTTTGATCCCTTAACTCAATTAGTAGTCCTCTTAGAGTCCACTTCTTCCCCATACTACAAGGGAAAGTGAAAATGTAAAAACTACCATTAAACCAGCCCAAGCAAGACTTACTATATCCATGTAAATTTTGTCTCCTATCTCTATCAATATGAAGAAATTATTTTATTATTGTTTACTAATTTTTCTTGTATTATTTTCGTTTTTATTTTTCACTAAAAATTTTAGAATATCTTATAATAATAGTGGAATCGCTGGTACAGAGTCAAAAAAAGATTCCTTCATAACACCATTGACGAAACATCCAATTAGAACATCTAACAAGTTCTTACCTGATTTATAGTAGAATTGAAAAATATTAAATTAAGCATAAATAAAAAATATCCTTGGGAGTAGTAAGGAAATGCATCGTACTAATTAGGTACGAATAAAAAGACCTATGTTTTATTTTACCCCCCATTTCATTAAGTCAAAAATAAAAAATATAGAATAGAATCAAGATAGATTTCTTTGCATACTCAGACTCTTATTTGCATCTCTTATTTCCATTTGATTGTCTCCCGATTCGTTCTCTAAAATTCTTTTACTAGAGATTACAAAAAAATGGATTCTTTTTGAATTGGATTTTTTTATTAATATTATTATATAATATAATAAAAAAAGAAATCTAATTAGATATTCAATTTCATTAATCTAACTAATATGGAATAAATGAAGAAGCGTTCATATACTTTACCATAAGTTTGTATCCAAGGTTTTTCTTCAACACCTTCCCTAACTTAAAATGGAATTATATTCCCCATCCGACCTATCCCTATCCAATCTAATTAAAGACCCAATAAAGTAGATGGACACTACAATAGTAGTGAAATAAAAGGACTATCATTTCGAGATTGATCTATTCCTTTTCACCCCTCTAATGAATTTTTCGTTGAATCTGAGACGAAAATATTTACAAGATTTTAGAGAACAAACTTCCCGATGCTTAGAATTTAGCATCAAACTAGTCCCTTATTCCTACACTAGCTTGCTCTGGAAAAAAAGAAAAAGTTTTCTATATCAACAAAACGAAATAAATCAACAAAACGAAATAAACTATTTGAATTCTCTTATCGATCAGGCGACACCCGGATTTGAACTGGGGAAAAAGGATTTGCAGTCCCCCGCCTTACCACTCGGCCATATCGCCAAAATAATACAAAAAAATATATCCGAATACCCCTTCTCCTCTCAAAAAAACAAAAATGGGTTTCTAAAATTCTTTTTTTTGATGTGTTTGTATCTTAAATTCCGTTTTCTTTAATCCCCTTTTTCTATTGAAAACAAATGTATACCTTTCAGTCACAAAAGAAAAGTCAAAATTTCAGCACAAATAGCAACCGTTAACTAGAAATTCCTGAATAATTCTTGAATCTTAATCGATTCTTTCTTAATGAGAAATAAAAATAAATAGAAATTGATACATAACCAATCAATACCAATCAATATTATTATTTTTTTTGTTTTTTAATCCTTCTCTATTTCTATTATAACAGCAACTGTTAATATATGTCAACCCCAGAACATGCATTTTCGTTGTTACACATACTTATATTATAGGGAATTTTCGAGAAATTCTCGTGCTTTCATTTTTTTGCCAATTTTTCATTAAATAGATTAATGAATGAATAGAAAAAATAAATGAACACAACATAACATGTGCTGTCCCGAACAAATAGGACTGCAATAAAGTAAGAGACATATAGAGATAGCTATAGCTGAAGTTAGATCTATGCATGTTTAATAAATCCAAGTCTTTTTATGTACTGCAATCGTATTTTCAAATTCGAAAAAAATAAATTGTATATTTTTTCTGATTATTTTCTTTTTGATATCTTTATCTCATGGAGCTGAACAAATCCTAAATTCATTTTTTGGGGTATCAATCGAATTAGAATTATGTAATAACATACTATACTACTACTATAAAATACCCCAAGTCTAAGTGAAATTTATCAATTTGTTTTGTTGGAAATTCCAATTTGAGTATAAAATCTACTGTTTTCATAATAGGTATTTCATAGACGTAGTTAGGTAAAATTTCATGTGATTCAGTAAAGTAAAAAGACCATAAATTCCATTATTGCTAAATAGATTCATGTGATTCAATGAAGAATGACAGCAAATCATGGGATATTTTCTATAAAATAAATGGGGAAATTGAAAATGCTTGGGGTTGGGAATGAAGGAATGTCTACACTACCCGGATTGAATCAAATACAATTTGAAGGGTTTTGTAGATTCATTGATCGGGGGTTAACAGAAGAACTTTTTAAGTTTCCAAAAATTGAAGATACGAATCAAGAAATTGAATTTCAGTTATTTGTGGAAACATATCAATTGGTAGAACCCTCGATAAAAGAAAAAGATGCTGTATATGAATCACTTACATATTCCTCTGAATTATATATATCCGCGGGATTAATTTGGAAAAACAGTAGGGATATCCAAGAACAAATTATTTTTATTGGAAACATTCCTCTAATGAATTCCCTGGGAACTTCTATAGTAAATGGAATATACAGAATTGTAATCAATCAAATATTGCAAAGCCCTGGTATCTATTATCGTTCAGAGTTGGACCATAACGGAATTTCAGTCTATACTGGCACAATAATATCAGATTGGGGGGGAAGATTAGAGTTAGAAATTGATAGAAAAGCAAGGATATGGGCTCGTGTAAGTAGGAAACAGAAAATATCTATTCTAGTTCTATCATCAGCTATGGGTTCG